TCTATTCGTTAAAAAACCCTAGATGGAAAAAGACAACTATGGTATATCATGATGCGTATAATAGTGAGGTAGTATGGGACAAAAAATAAATCCACTTGGTTTCCGACTTGGTACAACCCAAAGCCATCATTCCCTTTGGTTTGCACAACCAAAAAATTATTCTGAGGGTCTACAAGAAGATCAAAAAATAAGAGATTTTATCAAAAATTATGTTCAAAAGAATATGAGAATATCCTCCGGTGCCGAGGGAATTGCCCGCATAGAGATTCAAAAAAGAATCGATTTGATCCAGGTCATAATCTTTATGGGATTCCCGAAGTTATTAATCGAAAGTAGACCGCGAGGAATCGAAGAATTACAGATGAATCTACAAAAAGAATTTCATTATGTGAACCGAAAACTTAACATTGCTATCACAAGAATTGCAAAACCTTATGGAAATCCTAATATTCTTGCAGAATTTATAGCCGGACAATTAAAGAATAGAGTTTCATTTCGAAAAGCAATGAAAAAGGCTATTGAATTGACTGAACAAGCAGATACAAAAGGAATTCAAGTACAAATTGCAGGGCGTATCGACGGAAAAGAAATTGCACGTGTCGAATGGATCAGAGAGGGTCGGGTTCCCCTACAAACCATTCGCGCTAAAATTGATTATTGTTCCTATACAGTTCGGACTATCTATGGGGTATTAGGCATCAAAATTTGGATTTTTATAGACAAGGAAGAGGAATAACAAAACTTTCATTGTTTTTCCGTCGATAGAACAAAAAGGGGGAAACTCATTCATTCTTTTTCTGGCCAATCAAACAAATTCCGAATTCTTTAATTCTATAGGGTTGAATAAAAATTAGATTGACCTTTTATTTTGATATAATTGCTATGCTTAGTGTGTGACTCGTTGGTTTTTTTTAGGGGGTTGGGATTAAAAAAAGACCGGCCCAGTAGTATGAAAACCAACCCATCGCTTCATATTATCTGGATCTAAAGAACCTGTCAAGATATGCCAAATCGGTCATATCTTTGTAGCAACTGAAATTTTTTTAGAATTTCACTTTAATGAATTCTAAGTTTAAAGCAAAATACAGAACAAGAGTGTGGATAAATGGAAGGGTGAGAGAAAGAGATAAAAAAATATCAATGATATAGAATTCCAATATGTAAGGTCTATGAGTCCTCTCATAAAAGACAGTGTAATAAAGCATCAATACTAATTGATTCATCCATAATGAAATATGAAATGAATCCTTCTTATAGATTATAGAAGAAAAAACTCAAGAGCTTCGAGCCAATAAAGACTAAGAAGATTGACTCAAGAATAAATTGGATTAGAAGCTTCGTTGTAGAATTCTGACCTAACCATTTAGTACGAAGTGGTGGGGACGAAGGAACCTGTGAATGCAAAAGATTTTATTGAACAAATGAATCTTAATGATTCACTCGTTGGGATGGCGAAATGAACCGGAAATCAATTCATCTATTCGGAGAAATGACGAACAAGTGCTAGGACTGAAATAGAGATTGCAAGAGTAAATATTCGCCCGCGATAACTTTTTTTTTGAATTTGAATTGGTAAACCTGGATAAAGGACAAAAGAAAATAAAGATTTAATAGGACGTTCCAAAAAAACGATTTTTTTATCAAATTTTTTATAAAAATGTTCTAATATCTATTCAAATTAATTGAAATTCCATTTTGAATCCTTTTATTCGCGAGGAGCTGGATGAGAAGAAACTCTCACGTCCAGTTCTGTAGTAGAGATGGACTTCCGAAACAACCATCAACTATAACCCCAAAAGAACTAGATTCCGTAAACAACATAGAGGACGAATGAAGGGAATATCTTATCGAGGTAATCATATTTGTTTCGGTAAATATGCTCTTCAGGCGCTTGAGCCTGCTTGGATCACATCTAGACAAATCGAAGCGGGTCGACGAGCAATGACACGAAATGCACGCCGTGGTGGAAAAATATGGGTCCGTATATTTCCAGACAAACCGGTTACAATAAGACCCGCCGAAACACGTATGGGTTCGGGGAAAGGATCCCCTGAATATTGGGTAGCTGTTGTTAAACCGGGGCGAATACTATATGAAATGGGCGGAGTAACTGAAAATATAGCTAGAAGGGCTATTTTAATAGCAGCATCCAAAATGCCTATACGAACTCAATTTATTATTTCGGGATAAAAATGTAGAACCAACACAAATGCGTCTTGGGAATGAAAGAAAACCGCAGGTTTCTTTTTTTGGACAAACAATATTTCTTTTATTTTCTTCATCCTTTGCATTGGAAGAATAGACTCAAAAATTCATATGATTCAACCTCAGACCCATTTAAATGTAGCGGATAACAGCGGGGCTCGAAAATTGATGTGTATTCGAATCATAGGGGCTAGTAATCGCCGATATGCTCATATTGGTGACGTTATTGTTGCTGTGATCAAAGAAGCAGTACCAAATATGCCCCTAGAAAAATCAGAAGTAGTAAGAGCTGTAATTGTTCGTACCTGTAAAGAACTTAAACGTGACAGCGGTATGATAATACGATATGATGACAATGCTGCAGTTGTGATTGATCAAGAAGGAAATCCAAAAGGAACTCGAATTTTTGGTGCAATCCCCCGCGAATTGAGACAATTCCATTTTACTAAAATAGTTTCATTAGCTCCCGAGGTATTATAAAATAAAATGGGATCCTGATATCTTTGGGATATTTGAAAAGAAATAGATTAAGAACTAGATGAATTCGTAGATTATGTCTCACGCATATACCTTGAAAAATTCATATTCATAAACCAATAAAAAAAAACATGTTAATTATATCCAACTTTGAGGCACCCAAAATTTTAGTTCATCATGGGTAGAGACACTATTGCTGAGATAATAACCTCTATACGAAATGCGGATATGGATAGAAAAAGAGTTGTTCGCATAGCATCTACTAATATTACCGAAAATATTGTTAAAATACTTTTCCGAGAAGGTTTTCTCGAAAACGTCAGAAAACATCGAGAAAAAAACAAAAATTTTTTGGTTTTAACCCTGCGACATAATAGAAGGAATAGGAAAAGACCCCATACCTGTAGAAATTTTTTAAATTTAAAACGGATCAGCCGACCCGGTCTACGAATCTATTCTAACTCTCAACGAATTCCTAGAATTTTAGGTGGAATGGGGATTGTAATTCTTTCTACTTCTCGAGGTATAATGACAGACCGGGAGGCTCGACTAGAAAGAATCGGCGGAGAAATTTTATGTTATATATGGTAATCCTTTTAATATCCAAATGGGATCCGAAACCTCTTCCTATTTGTAAAAAAAAAAAGAAAGGGGTGAGTTGTCTAATATCGTTTCTCCTACATTAGTTGATACTTCAAGGGGGCTTTACCTGAAATGAAAGAACAAAAATGGATTCATGAGGGTTTAATTACCGAATCGCTTCCCAATGGCATGTTCCGGGTTCGGTTAGATAATGAAGATCTGATTATAGGTTATGTTTCAGGAAAGATCCGACGTAGTTTTATACGGATACTGCCAGGAGATAAAGTCAAAATTGAAGTAAGTCGTTATGATTCAACCAGAGGACGTATAATTTATCGACTCCGAAACAAGGATTCGAAAGATTAGGTGGTTTTTATTCAATACGATTCGAGATGAAAAATTTCAAGAAACTTATTTTCTACCAAGAAGTAGATTCAGAATTAAGATAAGGAATGACAAATATGAAAATAAGAGCTTCCGTTCGTAAAATTTGTGAAAAATGTCGACTAATCCGCAGACGGGGGCGCATTAGAGTAATTTGCTCTAACCCGAGACATAAACAAAGACAAGGATAATCAGACTCACTAAAGGGCTAAACGTACAAATAAAGAATCTGTTTTGACATCAAATGGATATATTCCATATATTTCTGACTCATATTTATGAGATGCTACAATATGGCAAAAGCTATACCGAGAATTGGTTCACGTAGAAATGTACGTATTGGTTCACGTAAAAGTGCACGTAGAATACCAAAGGGAGTTATTCATGTTCAAGCAAGTTTCAATAATACTATTGTCACGGTTACAGATGTACGGGGTCGGGTGGTTTCCTGGTCCTCGGCCGGTACTTGTGGATTCAAGGGTACGAGAAGGGGGACGCCCTTTGCCGCTCAAACTGCAGCGGCAAATGCTATTCGTACAGTAGTAGATCAAGGTATGCAACGAGCCGAAGTCATGATAAAAGGTCCCGGTCTCGGAAGAGACGCCGCATTACGAGCTATTCGTAGAAGTGGTATACTATTAACTTTTGTGCGGGATGTAACCCCCATGCCACATAATGGTTGTAGACCTCCAAAAAAAAGACGTGTGTAGAAATGAAGAGTGAAGAAATTTCAAGAGAAACAAGAGAAATAAATAATTCAATCAAATAAAATATTATTACTATGGTTCGAGAGAAAGTAACAGTATCTACTCGGACACTGCAGTGGAAGTGTGTTGAATCAAGAACAGACAGTAAACGTCTTTATTACGGGCGCTTTATTCTGTCTCCACTTATGAAAGGACAGGCCGACACAATAGGCATTGCGATGAGAAGAGCTTTGCTTGGAGAAATAGAAGGAACATGTATCACACGCGTAAAATCTGAGAATGTCCCGCATGAATATTCGACTATAACGGGTATTCAAGAATCGGTCCACGAAATTATAATGAATTTGAAAGAAATTGTATTGAGAAGTAATCTATATGGAACTTGTGGCGCGTCGATTTGCGCCAGGGGCCCTGGATATGTAACTGCTCAAGATATCATCTTACCGCCTTATGTGGAAATCGTCGACAATACACAACATATAGCTAGCTTAGCAGAACCCATTAATTTGTGTATTGGATTAGAAATCGAGAGAAATCGCGGATATCTTATCAAAATGCCACATACCTTTCAAGATGGAAGTTATCCTATAGATGCTGTATTCATGCCTGTTCGAAACGTGAATCATAGTATTCATTCCTATGAAA